ATTTGATTCCATCCATAAATCCATTTTCTTCCCTATGAGTTCCAGTATCGATAAGAATTCTAGTTCTTACTGTTCATATGTTATGGTATGAATATACCATACCAATTCGGTATGTATGGATGATGAGATTCCATTGATACAGAGCCAATTCCAATAGACTTATTGAACGTTCCCATTGGCGTGCATCCAGCAGGAATTGAACCTACGAATTTGCCAATTATGAGTTGGGCGCTTTAACCATTCAGCCATGGATGCTTAACAGGGCTCGTCGTACATCGTGAATAACCAAATTCCAATTGAAATGAAATCTTTAGGAGGAATCAATGAAAATCTTTAGGAGGAATCAATGAAACGACATCAATTCAAATCCTGGATCTTCGAATTGAGAGAGATATTGAGAGAGATCAAGAATTCTCACTATTTCTTAGATTCATGGATCAAATTCGATTCAGTGGGATCTTTCACTCCCATTTTTTTCCACCAAGAACGTTTTATGAAACTCTTTGACCCCCGAATTTGGAGTATCCTACTTTCACGTGATTCACAGGGTTCAACAAGCAATCGATATTTCACGATCAAAGGTGTAGTACTGCTTGTAGTAGTGGTCCTTATATCTCGTATTAACAATCGAAAGATGGTCGAAAGAAAAAATCTCTATTTGATGGGGCTTCTTCCTATACCTATGAATTCCATCGGACCCAGAAATGAGACATTGGAAGAATCTTTTTGGTCTTCCAATATCAATAGGTTGATTGTTTCGCTCCTGTATCTTCCAAAAGGGAAAAAGATTTCTGAGAGTTGTTTCATGGATCCGCAAGAGAGTACTTGGGTTCTCCCAATAAATAAAAAGCGTATCATGCCTGAATCGAACCGGGGTTCGCGGTGGTGGAGGAACCGGATCGGAAAAAAGAGGGATTCTAGTTGTAAGATAGCTAATGAAACCATAGCTGGAATTGAGATCTCATTCAAAGAGAAAGATAGCAAATATCTGGAGTTTCTTTTTTTATCCTATACGGATGATCCGATCCGCAAGGACCATGATTGGGAATTGTTTGATCGTCTTTCTCCGAGGAAGAAGCGAAACATAATCAACTTGAATTCGGGACAGCTATTCGAAATCTTAGGGAAAGACTTGATTTGTTATCTCATGTCTGCTTTTCGTGAAAAAAGACCAATTGAAGGGGGGGGTTTCTTCAAACAACAAGGAGCTGAGGCAACTATTCAATCAAATGATATTGAGCATGTTTCCCATCTCTTCTCGAGAAACAAGTGGGGTATTTCTTTGCAAAATTGTGCTCAATTTCATATGTGGCAATTCCGCCAAGATCTCTTCGTTAGTTGGGGGAAGAATCAGCACGAATCGGATTTTTTGAGGAACGTATCGAGAGAGAATTGGATTTGGTTAGACAATAATGTGTGGTTGGTAAACAAGGATCGGTTTTTTAGCAGGGTACGGAATGTATTGTCAAATATTCAATATGATTCCACAAGATCTATTTTCGTTCAAGTAACGGATTCTAGCCAATCGAAAGGATCTTCTGATCAATCCAGAGATCATTTCGATTCCATTAGAAATGAGGATTCAGAATATCACACATTGATCGATCAAACAGAGATTCAACAACTAAAAGAAAGATCGATTCTTTGGGATCCTTCCTTTCTTCAAACGGAACGAACAGAGATAGAATCAGATCGATTCCCGAAATGCCTTTTTGGATCTTCCTCAATGTCCCGGCTATTCACGAAACGTGAGAAGCAGATGAATAATCATCTGCTTCCGAAAGAAATCGAAGAATTTCTTGGAAATCCTACAAGATCAATTCGTTCTTTTTTCTCTGACAGATGGTCAGAACTTCATCTGGGTTCGAATCCTACTGAGAGGTCCACTAGAGATCAGAAATTTTTGAAGAAAAAACAAGATGTTTCTTTTGTCCCTTCCAGGCGATCGGAAAATAAAGAAATGGTTGATATATTCAAGATAATTACGTATTTACAAAATACCGTCTCAATTCATCCTATTTCATCAGATACGGGATGTGATATGGTTCCGAAGGATGAACCAGATATGGACAGTTCCAATAAGATTTCATTCTTGAACAAAAATCGATTTTTGGATTTATTTCATCTATTCCATGACCGGAACAAAGGGGGATACACGTTACACCACGATTTTGAATCAGAAGAGAGATTTCAAGAAATGGCGGATCTATTCACTCTATCAATAACCGAGCCGGATCTGGTGTATCATAGGGGATTTGCCTTTTCTATTGATTCCTACGGGTTGGATCAAAAAAAATTCTTGAATGAGGTCTCCAGAGATGAATCGAAAAAGAAATCTTTATTGGTTCTACCTCCTCTTTTTTATGAGGAGAATGAATCTTTTTATCGAAGGATCAGAAAAAAATCGGTCCGGATCTACTGCGGGAATGATTTGGAAGATCCAAAACTAAAAACAGCGGTATTTGCTAGCAACAACATCACGGAGGCAGTCAATCAATAT